GTAGCTGGTCAGTATAAAGCCGAGTCCAGAAAGTGAGAGCCAGGAAAGCATAAGAAGTGAACTTCCTTCCCATTCCCTTCTTTTTGATAGATTTTTTAAGGAAAATAAGAAAGCAACTCGACGGAGGAAGCAAGAAAGGCAGTCAACCTAAGAAAAGAAAAGCAGGTTTTAGATACTAAAGAGACTCTAGTCCGAGACTTGAAACTAGCAACCATTAGATCCTTACTAGAGCGCATGACGTAACTAGAACATAGCACGAAAAGAGGGATACGTATAGAGACCGAATCGGATGGATAGGAGCTTTATTGTAGGGGATGCTGGGGCGGGTCAAAGGCTTAGAATTCTCTCTATCCAAGTGCAGCTACTGTTTTTGAAGCACCATTGACATTTTACTGGTGAAAGCTATCCTTCTAGGGACCTATCTTATCTACCAACTTATGATGCTGGGGAAAAAAGGCCACTAAACAGATCTTCATCATATCTATCTTCAAATCCATTCTGTGGAAATGCAGTGAGGCGATCGACCAAATACCCAGCTTATGACCCGGAAGGACAAGTTATGCTTCTCCGACTGTTGCTGAACCTTTTAGTTAGATCTCTAGAGAAAGAGGGAAAGAAGGAGGTGGCTATGCAAGGACCTAATAAGCCATTGAAGACTCACTAAGGCCAATCCACTGCAGCCTCCATAATGGCAAATTCCTATTCAAGAGGAATAGTTGAGCTAGGACCTTAATCCTATAAGGAGTTCAGTTCCGAATTCCCGAAGCTTCCCTATTTGACGAAAGGGGGGCTTGGGCTGAAGGACGGGCTTTCAACAACAAGAACCTACCACTATGTTCGCTAACACCTATCAGACAGCAGACTGACTAGCTGACCTAACCGTGCTGAACTAATCGCTGACAGAGCAGACTTGCTTGCCCGAGAAAGCTCTTTTTCCTTGCAACTCTTTAAATGGAATCCTTAACCAGAACTTTTTCTGCTCGGTTAGCTGCGCCTTCCCATTGCAAACCAGACATCTCGCCTTTACCCTTAACAGCCTGCTTTGGTTCTCCGATACCTTTTCTTCGATACCCCTTCCCTTCTTCAAATGCCTTCCTTAATCAACCTTCCTATAGACGCAAGAAGCTCATCGCCCTTCTTTCTGACATCACTACTCCTACTAGCATGGCATCATACTGGTCCTTGACTTCCCCTCATAGAAGAGATCAAAATCAGTCAAATTTCTACCTTGTCCAATCACAATCATAGGACACTCCTTTGTGAGAGAAGAAAGAATGTTGAAATGAGAGTTGCATTTAGTAGCGCCGGCGCCTCATCCAAATGAGACTTGGAAAGCGAGATAGGGCCTCTAACTGGGAGGCAGGAAGAAGACTACACGAGTGGTTCGGGAAGGAATCTCTTTGACTTTCTGGTGCCATAGCTTCGACTCCACCCCAGTAATAGTAATAGGAGGGAGCCGCTACTTCACCCTCTTTTCAGGGAGATCGGGATGAGGCAAAAGGGGGCTTTCTTAAAGTCCTCTGGGTCGTCCACTAAGTGAGTGAAAGAGGTCTCATTGGGAGAATTGGGAAGAGAGAAGGCCAGCCTCCCACTATGTGAAAGAATAGCTTTATATATATATATTCACTTCTATAGAATATATAGAATAGGTAGTTCGCTTAGCCGCAGCTGAAGCCATCGATCTTTGAATTCAATGAAAGAAGCTTTCAAAGGGGGTTCCCGCCACAAACGAAAATAGAATGATTGGGGCGCAGAAGCCCTCCATATCTTATGCATCAAAAAGGCTACTTGAGCCTACTGATTCTTCTTATGGGGCAGTCAAAAAAAATATATGAAATAAGGGCACCCGAGTCCCTAACTGGAATCACGGAAAAAGCCTCTTACGCAAGTATACAAACAGCTCTCATAGTTCAAAAAGACGTGTGCTAGGATTCTAATTGTACAAAGGCGGGGGCGTGAAGAGAGATTCATGAAGAAAGGAAAGCAAGACCGAAGCATAATTGACTTAGAAATGAAAGGGGAACGCCCTGGGCACTACGGTTCACCTGGGTGCTCACTTAGAAGCAAGAGAGGTAAGAGGCCACCTACGGGAGGTCTCCTTTCATTGGGTCAAGAAAGAAAAAAAGTCCTAGGCAGAGATACAGCAGGACCAGGAGGAAGTGCGGACAGATGGATTGATCATCGATCGTTTTCCAAATCAAGGTGTCTTAAGCCGGACCTTTCTCCAGAAGTATCTTTGGCCAGAAGAAGGAATGACCAAAAGAATGATGAAGGAAATCGATTGGGCGAAAGGGCTGGTCAACTCCTTTTTAGCTCTAAAAGGGTACAAGAGGTCTTGGGGAATTGGCATGAGAAGTTCATAGCAAGGGTCATAGCATGGGTGTGAAAGCCGGCTCCCCTCTTGTAGTGGTTCTTTCGGCACTTCCAGTCAGGGCCTGTTCACCATTCCAAGCAAGCCCGATCCGCTCATTCACAATTGGTAGACGTTCCATCTGACGGGAGCTGTGTATTAGAAGATGGAACCATTTGGTACGTAAGAGCTCTATTCTCCGTGACATTGGCAAGGGCATTCTGTCTTCCTCTTGCTCTCAGTTCTGGGGGCTTGAACTTGGCTCAGTCCAGTACACATCATGGTACCGATTGCTTCGAAAGAGTCCGTCCGTCAATTCTACTTTTTCATCATTCGGGGTCCCCGGCTGGGCTGGTTCGATGGCTGCATTGGGGTGAAGATGGAGTTCCCATCTGCCCAAGTGGAGTCAAAGCCAAGAAGGAAGATCAGTCCTTTGAGGCTCTAGCCCGGGCTGCTGTATGTATAGGGTCTAGGGCTGTAGTCCGGTGGGGGCGGAGTAGAAAAGGAATGGAATTGACTTGCTGGTGTGTTTTTTCCGCACCTTTCTTTCTGGTCCAGTGATGCGTCCAAGGTGGGGTAGAGGCTGGTCGTAGATCAGAAGACAACAAGGGCTTAAGATATTCGTAATACTGAAATCGAGAAAGTGATGCCTATCGACCTCAGACCCTACTATCGACTGGGAGAGTTTCCGGAAGAAAGATTCCAGAAAAGCGGAAGAGCAACTATCAGGAGAGCTCCTAGTCAAGCAAAAGAGAGACTGAAAGCGATTCACCGGATTGACTGACTTGCTTTCCTCCCTGATTGGCTTTATTGCCTGGAATGACTTCCCGAAGGAAAGGACTTAGCGCTGGAAACTCCTAGCTCAACTAGCGCTTAGTCCCTTGCTTGTTGGCTTCGTCGACCAATTCCTTGTGTCGGCTCCGATCCAACTAGTAACAAGAAAGATAGATAGAATTGGGTGGGCTGAGTTGGGAGAATAAAGACCTGGCGACTCGAGAACATGATGCGCTAGCTTTCGATCAGCTAATCGAGATAGGCTGTACTTTTCATTCGATTTGGTTACCACGTGCTTTTCACTTTATGATCATGGTCCCTCAGCTCTAAGAATCTTATCCCTTTTTTGGAACCTTCGCTGGCATAAATCGAAGGAGAGAGAAATCGATTGTTGAGGTTCCGACCTCGAGACCGATAGGGATGGAAGCTAGACCGGGTAGGTAAACGGAGTTTGTATGAGCCGCACAAAATGATATGTTGGAGAATGAATGAGCTGACCACCTTATGAGCCTGCTTCTAATCGTGCATGAAAAAGCTTATGACCCGTGAATGATGCCAAGTGAACCTCTCCTTTAATCTTCCCTAAGAAGAATTCATATAGTAAACTAACATCCAGCTGGCAAATCAAAGTTGACCTTTGTTTTAACAAATGGCTTGTTAAATCTGACCGGAGCAAGGCGGATCCGCATCTGACCGAGAAGGATTTCTATCTCGGCCATAACTAACTGGAAATCCGGAGTTTCAGGAGGATTACCAAAAGATTACCCCGAACCGCAAAAAATCAAGTGTCGTAAAATGCATGTCAGGCCAAACAGTAAAATAATAAGAAATTTGCGGGAGTTATAAAAAAAATAGGCTCATCCAGGGGCATTAGCTGCGGGTCGATCATGAATAAGGTTACCTCCATTGGCTGGAGAAGATGATTCGGCCGGATACGAATGAACGAGAAATCGACCTCGATCAATTCCATTCATGCTGCCAACTCTTTGCCACAATGGCTATCCGGATATCTATCTGGGGCTATAACCTATTCCTCGGCTAGCGGCATGAACCATTGAATCAGGTAAGGTTTTCGGGTGCTTAGGTCGGCCGATAGAAATGGTTTTCGGTTCCGAAGGAAAGGCTGGATGGGCAGTCACTCATCTATGAAAAATCGATGAAAGGCTTGCGGTTAGATCTCAAGGAAGCTTAAGGAGGAAAAAGAAAAAGTTGCAAGTACTTGGTTGTATGGTTAAGGAACGAATAAACTAGGTCATATACATTTCGGGTTGAACCGCTTTCAGCTCCGCCTTCACTCCCGGCTCACAATGGGAATCTGCCCAATGTTCGTTTGACAGCTCAGCTCTACGACCAGCCTTTGCCATTCATCAACTTCCTCTCCTTCATGACTTCAACTTTCTTCGATTGGATGTCTTAGTCCCTTTTTGAATGGATGTAGGATCCACTCTTCTTCCTGCTATAAGGATGGAATGGCTTTCCGATAATACAGAGCATACATAGTTCTGTCGTCCGGGTAACATAACAGCTTAACAGGTCTGCCCAGGCGTTGCTGTCAAGAGAATGAGTTTTCCAATAGATAGACTAGAAATGGTATGCTGGAGAGAAGAATAGGAATACGAGTTGTTCCCGAGTTAAAGTAACTGCTCTTTACTGCCTTTCATCGATAGGTAGCTTCATCGCTATACCCCTCTATTACAGATGTTGATGTTGTGTCACTTCCCCGCAAGACTTCCAATGTGTCGATTCTCGGAGATGCATGCCGATGTGTTGATTCTCGAAGAATGCACTTCTTCAGAGGAGATCTGGTATGTCATCTTGCTTAGTTAGGTTGGTCGAGAAATCCGGTGTTGAGAAACAAATGCCAGGCTATTGATTACTTTCTCTCCCCTACATTCTCTCCTTTATGGCTCAACTTCCGGTGGTTCTATCCTATCGGTTAAGTAAGAAGTTCTCCCCCCCTTCCCGGTTTCCGCTCTGCTGTGAAAGTCAGCGTCTTGCTTTCAACTTGTCTTTCTTAACCGCTCTTCCAGTCAGAATAGTTGCTAACAAGCGAGCCGAGCACTCCAAACAAGCTAATTGAATAAAGTGCCCAATACAAAAGCACTAGCTTCACTAAAAGAAACCCTTATTTTTGGAAAGGGCGCAGTCCACTTTGATCTTTTTAATGAAAGTATCTTCCGAGGAAAAGCACTTTCGCTCTGCTCTCTGGGCTTAAGGACAGGGACCGACTAAAAGAAAAGCTTGGATAAGTAAAGGTGAGAGTCTTCTTATTTCCACTTTAGTCGATCAACTCTTGAGAAAAGAGCGGCCCCTACTGTCGATCTCTTATTCTAGTGTCTCCCCTGCCGCTGTCGACTTCTCTTTCTGTATCTTGTACTATAGTGCTATCTTCTTATCTCTTAGTTCTGGATGCCCCTCCCTTTCCCTTTGTGTCTCTCCCTAATATGGGAGGTGTGAAGTTCTCTTGCAGCTTCTTAGCTACTATGAAAGTCCTAATAGTCGCCAAGCCAACCAAACCAGCGAAAAAAAAAGAATTATCATCGCTTAGATAAGGAAGGAATGGGAACACACTACACTTTAGTCAACTATACGTACGTATAACTTTAATCACTTGAGCTGCGCTGCTTTTCAAGTTGGAGATGGATAGCTGTCAAAGTAAGTCAGTCAAAAGAAAAGAAGAATAAGGGTACTAGACACTAGACATGAGTCAACCTTACAGCTCCCCTACAGATATTGCCCTATAAAAGGTCAAACCAGCAGTACATTACAGCTATCTGAATTAGAACCCCGTCGTTCTATTCTATCGGTTAAGATATGAATGAGACTACCTTTTCGGGATAAAGAGAAAAAGAGAAATTATATTGATTTACCCGTTCCTCTTCGCTTTATGCTATGCTCTTAAAGTGAAAAGTCAGCGGTAAAAATGCTACTATTGAATCGGATGATGTGGTACTTGATGTAGCTGAAGAGCCTGCTTTCTCCTTATCAATCGAAAGGAGAATAGGTTAAAACTTTCTTTTATTTAGCTTTTTAACCTAGAGTTCGTAAATACTGGCACGAATACCCGAAGATGGAATAATTGGCTTTGCCAACATTTAGTTCACGAAGTTCCGGTACAAACGAAGGTGATTTGCGAACTTTCTCTCCATTCATTGAGAAAGGGTTTACGGGCCAACATTGGCATCAAGACTTGGGTTTTTCGACCAAGTTTGTTATGAGGAACCCGAGCTCAAAAGCTTTTCCATGAGAGACTTCCCTTTCTTTAGGAGACCCCCAAGGTGGAAGTAACTGGTTCCTTTCCTTTTCAAGAGGAAGTCGCCTAGAAAAAAACTGTTTTTACGCCCGTGGGACACCTCACTCCTCTTTAGAGGAGGATTCACACTAGCCAAGGCCAAGGAAGACTTTTAGACTAAGGGATTTCACTCAATATTCACATTCAAAAGAGCCGGGGAATAATTTCCCCTGAGCTTTAGAGTAATATAATAAGACATCGCAATCGCAGTGAGCAAAGAAGCAGCTTACGGGTCTTTCTTTCCTTTCTGGAGTTTTCCCGGGGAAGACAGCTTCCCTCGAAGTGAAGTTCCCCCGCTCTCGAATAATAATTAGTAGTCGGCCTTAAGCCTAGCCTCAATAAGAGTGTGTTACAGGATCGTGTTAAAGAAGGGCGAATAGCTAGGCTTCAATGGAGGCCTTGCCCGCTCTCCGTTCTAAAATAGAGAAAGGGAATAGTGGAGCCAGGGAAGAATTCTAACCGGGGGGGGTTTACTTTACTTTTTATACGACATTCTTTATTTTGTAGCTTAGAAGGCTGTACCCATCCGTGTTCTATCTATCAGATCAGAAGAATTCTAGCAAGAAGACAGCACCAACCGATCTGGACTTTCTTTAAGGGGGAAACTTAGAAGCTCGACTTGAAGGCCTTCCTCAGAACTAACTATCAGGGGAGCCCATACCTAAGAAGAGTCAGCCTGTCAGAGTTTGACTGGCAGATGAGTCTTTCTATCTATTGTATTGATACCGCAGTTGCTGTACTAGCACTTCAATTAGCTGTGATAGTATCCGTTGGTGCCGTTGTTAGAGTGAGCGTTCCCGCTGCATCGAAAATAGGAAAGTCTTCAATTAACCGGTGTAAGCCTATCCACTCTTACTATGAGTGGTTCCGGTGTGCTAGAATCAATGGCAGAGAATGCGCTGTGAGGAAGAAAAGGCCTCTTTGGCAACTATTGAATACGGTCTTTGAGAATCAACTGCTATTTCTTGAAGGAATTACCGGGACGAAGCCAATCACACATTTCTACTTTCGACCAGGTAAAGATATCCACAGCTGAGGAAGAGCAGGGATAATCGTAGACTAAGAAGAGAGGACGCAAACACATTCATTTAATTGGACAGCTTTGTTAGCAAGAAGCAGTTAGCGGAACTCAGTTCCACTCTTATGAAGTATATTTTTATATAAGCAGATGTGTGTGTAACTTGATCTTCTGCTATAGAAACAGTGAACCCGTCCTGATACAAGTCAGATGCTTAACACATGCAAGTCGAACGAAGTGCTCTTGGACGACTCTTTAAGATTCCGTAAGTGACTTAGTGCTTTGGCTTGGAAGAAGAAAATGAAATAAGAACAACCGCGCTGGTCGTACGAGATCCCTCAAGAATCTCATTCTCATGATAAATAGAAAATCTACTCGTTTTCCTAGATGCAGAAAATTTATCCACTCGTTCCTAATCCTGTTTACCTTTCTCACTCTATCTTATTGGTTTTTGCGACCCATCGGCGTATCTTTTTTCATTTTTCTAAGACTAGTCCTATTTTTCTTTCAACTTCTGCTAGGCGCGGATCTGACCTGGTCGATAGGGGATGTTGGGGGCGTCACCGATGCCACGTCGCTGCTATTTATGGCTCTTCCAGATGATGGTGACCTTAATTTAGATCTTACCCTGGCGCCACCGATGGTGGATGACCAGGCAGCGCCACCAGTAGGAGAGGAACCCCAGCAAGGGCCTGTAGTTGCTGATCTATTTCCGGAAGTGGAAGAGCTCAAAGCAATTATAAACGGACTGACTTCGGAGGAGGTCCAGCAAGTTGTGGGCCCCTATTCCGATCCGATCGATCGCTATATGGGACATATTTTCCCCGACCAGGCAGCAGATATTTTTAATCGCTTTCCGGAGGATTCTTTCTCCGCGGAGCAACGTAGGGCCTTAGATGCTCGAGCCATGGCTCACTTTAACTCTCTTAGAGAAATCATCGAACTTTTGAAATCCTTGGACCCCCAGAATCCGTGGACGCACTCTCCCCAAGTTCGAACGCGCTATTTACGATCTATGTGGAATAGCGAATTCCACTTAGATCAACTCAAATCCATTATTCGTAATATCGAAGAAAAGGGGAAATCTGGCTATTGGTTTCGGGAATTTAAAAGACGGATGGACGCGGATAATTGATGAAATGATAGAGAAGAGAACTACGCCTATAAATCTGCCGGAGCTGCTACAACTAATTTAAGTAAACTATTTTATTTTGCAAAAGGGCCGCCCCGTCTCGTATCAAGCTATGGCAAACCAAGAAAAGGTCGCCGATTGCTACTAAGAACCTAACAGAACTTTTCAAAGACCACTTTGTAGAGGGCGGTTGCCGCTTTCAAGACTAGAACGAAGGTCGAATCGTACTCTATTCCTTCGGCCATACAATCATGGCATTGTGGATCTCATAAGACCTATGGTGCCATAATAAGCATTTCCAGATCGGGATTTCGAGATTCGAATTGAGTGAGGGCAGCGGTTCCTCCATAATAGCTATGAAAAAGGGAAGTGGAATTTCACCACGAAAGGTAAGGAAGAACTTTGGTTCAACTCCACAGCGTGGTTAGAGCAGCACCACAAGCCAATCAACCAACAAATAGATACGCTTCACAGCAGAAGGAATCCAGCTTTTGTTATCAGGAGTGCAAGTTCCCAACATCGCTCCGGTTGGAATTAGAGAAACTAAGTTCGTTTCGGTATGAGAAAATAACCAATCCTGAATAAGGAATAAGTCAGGCGTGTACAGACTATGGCATCGTTAAGCGCTTTTCTTTTCAGTGTGAAATGTGTTGTTTCAAAGTAGCTAAGGGTCGGAGACCTGATCTTTGGTCATATAGTCGTGTGAGAAGTCTGGTACTCTATTAAGAAGCAAATGATCGCCTGTCATATGCGCTGCCCATATCCTGAGCCTGCTTAGAGGGGACTCAATAACGGAGATCTTCTTTGACACGCGGACCTAGTTTCCACCAAGCCAGATGTACCCGATTCAGTGATGACACTTACGGTACTATCCCATTTTGTTGGCTTAGGGCCTGATGCTTAGTTTGCTTCTAACTTAGTACTGATCTATTGTTATTGTCCGATTTGCTTTCTTAGTGCTGACACCTTCGTATGCCGATCTTACAATGAAGCGGCAGAAGAAGCTATTTGACAGTAATCTATCAGGAACTTCAGAAAAAGACTGGAAAGTCAGGAGGATTTAGTACTTTTCTAGTCTCTGACCGAACTCCCTACTCTTTTAGGTTGTATCTTGGAAGCGTCGATGTTAATGATCTCTTCTCTTGTGGCTTGACTGCTATCCTTTCACCAAAGAAAATCGTACTTCCACGGGGAAAGGCTATAAGGGAAGTTCCCCTAACAAAGCTTACTTGGATTTAGTCTTTCCATTGTGGACCTATACCATCTTTCAGTCATATTCCCGCTCCATCGTTTATAACTGATGGCAAAAGATGTATGTGCCTATCTCATGTGGTTTTGAAGATATATTAACGTCCTTGGTAAGTAAGTGCTTATGAACAAGAATTTGATTAGCCTTAAGCTCCCTCCAAAGGTGTGAAACTGCTTGACCATAGGGAAAGGCTTAAGTTTCACGTAACCTTTCTTCCTATTTCGCTTCCTTTGGGGCTCTTTTTTAGCCCACCTGAAAGTGCCAGACCCGAGTGAACTCACCCCTACTAATCTAAATGGAAGTCACGCACTGGATTCCTTTTTTTCACTTGTTATATTAAGCAAGTTGGAGTGCCTTTGAAACCTAGGTCTCTCTTTCAAGCTCAGGAGAGAGAGTGAGTGCCCGAGTCGTAGTATGACCGAAGCCTCCTGCCCAAAGATTATGGTGAAATGTCATTCTATTCTAGGCGGGTGAGTATCAAAAGGGAGACTCACCAAGCTGATGCCATAGGACTGAAGACTCGAGTGTGCGATTTCGTAGCCGTTCCTGAGCAATTCAATTCAAGGAGGCCGGAATCCTCGGTGAAATCATCCCCGGCGGGGGTCTCTTGGGTGAAGGTGCTAGTGAAATGCCCAATCACTTCATTAATCAAATGCCAAACTCAATCACAAGCTATAAAGGGAAAAAAATCCACTGTGGGGGATGGGGTCCGGATGGACATCAAGACTCAAATCAGGCGATTTCACAAGATTGCCCATGCCTGACTCGGCAATTTCGCGTCCTTGATATGACCGATCATGTCGACCACAGGGTGAGATGATCTTCTAATACGAGGGCTCCCTTCACTTTTTTCTTTTTTGGGAAAGTTTTGACCTAATGCAAAAGCGAAGTTTAAAAGAAAGGATTTTGTTTAGTTCGCGCCAATTCGGCTATTTTCGATCAAGGTAACTTTCTTTGGTTCTTTTTCAGTTCCATCAACGAAACTGAGAAGATCTTGTACTTCAATTAACGACATTCTCCGGGTTTTCCATGGTATATAGTTCGTCTGTGTCAATCTTATGGACAAAAAATGGGCGATAGACGAGATACTAAGTTCTGAAGAGAAGGATGCAGACACAGCGGTAGACAGCGCCAAAGAGAAAACACGTAACAAGGTATTCAGACTACACTTCACACGAACCAAGTGAACGTTTCCCAAGAGCTAGTGCTCTGATACCATGAAAGAGTTTCAAATACTTTGAGCGGATTGGGTGAAGGATGTGTATATCAATGTAAGAGATCATCTGTTTAATTAAATAGAATACAACACCTCTTGGCCGTTACACATGGAGTAATCACATAATAGTTATATAAGTAGTATCGGTCTCCGCTACGATTCTCAGAATTTACCTACCCATTAGCAACGTATGCTCAGTAATTATTGTATACGCAATAAGATAAGTCAAGTGCGCTAAAAGGGACCTCGTAGCTCGCAAAGTGAAGTCGTAAGGGTATTCCTATGGTTGATAAACTACGACTCCTTTTTATCCTTTCCCCACATCTGATTCGGAGGATTCGGGAGAAACAGGTGCTGTAGCCCCGGTTCGTTAGCATTCCGCCCTTCAAACTTGGTTACACCAGAAGTCATCATTTCAACGGCAAACTCTATTCCGCCTTCACCACACGTTCCTAAGCGCTCGGTGAGTCGGGTTATCCGTGTACTGCCCAGGATCGCGGACCTTTCGTACACGGATTTTAGGGCATTTAGCTAGCCTATATCTCCGCTCTAGCTTCCGTACTCTTTTTCCTATTTCTCTCTCGATATCCTTCTTTCATTCTCGCCATCTTCCCAACGAAATTGATTGGTACACCATCCATCCTATCCTGTGCTTGGTTCATGGGAACTGCAAGTTTGACAATCAAAGGTTGGGATATCTCATTTGATCTCAGCAAGCCGCTTCGCGCTCAAAGCGAAAGCCAGATCTTGAAGCTAGAATGCGTGAGAACTAGAGCTTCAAAAGAAGCCGTAGCGAGGGTTGGTAGTGTGGCCGGAGGCCCACTTGCTTCTAACGTTCTACACCTTCTAACATAAATAAAAGATGTTGAATTGTCTGAAGGCTTTTTCTTCGTTCATTCCTGCGAATCCATCGCGTTACTTCGATTAATTTCCCGCGTACGTGCCTTTTCCTACTCCTTAGCATGCCGTCAATTAGCTAAATTTCTTTTAGTCGTGCGAACGATACCCTCGCGAAGCAGATTCGGTTCCATCCTATACCTCCTATCGAATGGATTTCCCTACAAATGGTTGTCTCCTTTTGGTTGCGATGATTTATTTTGTTCAAAGCGAGGCGAGCGGTGCTATTGTCCCCTTCCTTCTCCTAGCGCTCATTGACATCGTATGCGGGTCATCGGGATCGGGAACATCATATATGAAATGACTTGATCCGTGAACGCGCTTACCCAATATTGGCCAGGGAATGGACCAATTCCTTCATTCAATGCATATTGATTGAGAATCTGTGCAGGAGATCGGCCTTCTCTTCTCTCAGGTCCAGAGGGGAACTCTTAGTTAGGTCCCTCAGCGACTTGGATTGATGTCTATCGGTAACAGGAAGCTCGGGATTTGCGCCATGTATGTGGCACACAACTGGTTCTATCGATGCGAATCAACAAATCACAAGGAAGTTTGGTCTTCGGAATCAAGCGGCAAATCATAATACGAGAAGGGAGCTCTGACGCGCCATTTAGTAGCACTCATGGGATCTGGTCAATAAAGGTGTAACTATTAAGTCAGTCGGGCAAACCCTTTTGAAAATGATCCAAGGGGGGCGAGAGGAGAAGTGTTGTTTGCAAGCGAATCCAAGAATGCCACGAGGCGGAGAGCCTTTCGATGAAGCCTGCACCCACTGGGAAAAAGGAATAATAGACCTTGCCAGAGTTTCCCTGTTAAACAACATAAGAAAAAGCTTCACCGACTGCTTTATCCACAAGAATGTCATAAAGGTTCTCTCCGGTCTTTCTCAAAAAGACAGCTTTAGAGCGCAAGTCAAACTCATGATAGGCGAGCAATCACGCGCACATGGTTTAGCGGTTTGCTGTGCTCTGTGATCTTATTCTTCTCCAAGACCCGATGCTTCATCTGCTTCTTTAGCTTAGTAGGACTTATTTCACGCAATAGCGTGAAACATTTGTTTGGTCTCCCACTGCTATCTATGCTAGCTTGAAAGGTATGGCTACTCTCTTGTTTCCTGCTGAACCTCCTTCCCAATACAGGCTTCGCAGCCATCCCAGCTTGCATTTTTTTGCAGTGTGGTCCGTCCACTTCATTAAGTTACGGGGTTGGATGAAATAGCTATGCGCTACGGTGCTCGGTGCCGAAGTTAGCTTAGCCGCCCTAAGTGGCTGATTCTTCCTTACTTTAGCTGGTCGACAAACTGAATTGCACTCGGTCTGAATCCTAACTCGAGGAAGGGTTCGCTTGTGCTTCTATCTTAAGGTGGAAAAAGGCATGAGGATGAGGAGACCCTTGATCCTAACCCTCGAGAGAGCCCTTTTTGCTATGGGGAAGGAATCAAACGAAGCCGGACAAGTTTATTATCACGATGTCAGACAGGCCGCAGGCAAAAAGAGAATGAAACCTGATACTAAGACAGACCTTGACTACGATTTAACTAAGCATCATCTATCGGTCAGATCGATTACTCTGATGGATGGACCACAAGTCCGTTTTTGGCTTGCCACGTTACGTTAAGTAAGGATCATCACCTTTAGGTAGAGGAAGTCCCCTCCTATTTGAAGCAGAGAATGATCGCTCGAAGACTGAGAAGATAGAATCATATGTTTTAAGCATCGGTTGCGACATCGAATGAGACTTATCCAGGGAGCAAAGACTCCGGTTGTCTTTTGTCTTTTTTGAAGGAGTCGAACGCAGCCTAAAAAGACGCTACGAAGCGGTCGAGGGTTGAGGGCGAGTGGACAGTTAGGCGGCTACTCTCCAGCCCCTTGGAATAAGACAGGACAGAAAGAAGAGCATACCGCGCCATTATGAGGCTAAATCGAGTCGCTGGCCAATCAACTAATTCCATTGTCGTCTTCTTTTGCTCTTCCAGTTCGTCAAGGATCTTCGCTCACACCGGACCGGTTACCGACCTCCTCGTTCGTAGGCCTTTTTGGCTGTGGGGTGTATGTATCGATGCCTTTCTTTACAAGAAGAGCCTCGAAGAGCGGAAAGAAGACCACTGATCATATATTTTCTTACATATTTGATTCAATAAGGACTTCACCTTATCTAACTAAGATAAGAAAATGAACCATTATAGGCAGAAAGGTAGCCCTTCAGGTGATCCGGTTTGATTGAATATTTGATTCATCACCCAGGTCTTGGTATGAAGGAAGCTAAGTATAGGCCTTGTCTGTAGGCGGAATAGAGTACGCCGTTAGGCAATACGGCAAGCAGTAAGTACTGTTTTCTAATTATTGGACAGAAGGGTCCTTGGAAGGAAGGCGAGCAAGCCGGTACAGATACCTCCGGTTTCAGAGCTGGCACCGGAGAAAGCAGCCAACCAGCAAGAGGAAGGCCAGTGAATAAATCAAGTACTGTTCTTGAAGTCTCAGAGCTGAGCAGTAGCATCGGAGCTAGCTTGGCAAGAGATGAGCTCGAGCTTCATCATTATCTGAGTCGAGCGAGAGCGTCTTTCTTCTTCTCGAGTGAAGTAGCTTACTATTGCTCTGCGCGCTAGCCCCTCTATGTCTTTGTTTCGTGCTAATGCCCTTTTGTTTGCGCTGTGTGCTCTGCGCGTTCTAGCTAGCAAGCAAGCACAGCAAAGCAGCATGAGTCTTTCGCGCTAATGCCATCAGTTGTTGGGGGAGGGATTGATAGATTCACTGATAAGCCATCCCATCTCGAATGAGATGTCGGAGGGAGAACGAATGGGACTGAGGGGAGAACATCCCCGCAAATATTGATGCATGATAAACTAGACTTGCTATTCTTTTCCTCCCCTCTCTCCGAGAGGATCCGGTGAGACACGAGAGGACGGAGAGAACGGTTCCAATTGTCACAGGTTTGCCTACGGGACTGAATGCCTTATCGTAGTTAATACCATGAAGTTGGGTGATTTTGCCACTAATCTGGCCTTGAGGGGCGTGATACTCTTTCAAGTAGCTTGGTTTGAAAAGCCATTTGCTACCAAGGAAATTCGATTCGGATAGGCAAAAGTGTCCAGGTCGAGTTGCCCTCTCTCTTCACAGAATGGCTTTACCCATCTCTTAGTTGCAAGGTGGTGGCATTCTCATCAATCTCCAAGGCGGAAGGAGAAAGCAAGGGGTTAATTGAAAGGGCTTTCTCTGGTCTAGAAAGGCTCCCTCTCCTATGTTCTGAGATAGAGGTTCTATAATATAAGGTCTTCGTTCTTCCTACACCGCAAAGAGAGGAATGAGATTGCAATTTAGTTTAGTTTTATGAGTGATCCATCCTTGCGTCTAATGCTTCCGAGCTTGACTTCCTTTACTTGCCTCCTAGCTTTCTAAGGTTTCTTTCTTTCTTTAATTGAAGTTCCTAAGGGTGGTCGAAGACTATGGAATGCCTTATAACCTATTAGATGTAGCCATCTCTTTCCTGCCTTTCTAGTAGCTAGCCTTTCCTATTCTAGTAGTTCTCTTTCTCTTATCTGAGTAGCGGACTTTCTTGTGTCTCAATTATTATTTCTCTTAATAGTCCGATTGTCCTATTATTCTTATTTCTTATCCAATCCTATCTATTCTATCTTTCTAGGTAGCTGTAGCTAGTAGTTATCCTTCTTTCTCTTATCTTTATCCCTCATGTAATCTAGCTACCTATTACTACATTCCCTTCCTTTCTAGCTTCTATCTTCTATTGATTGACAGCTCCTATCCTAGCTTCTATTAGTCCTATCCGAGTAGCTAGTAGCTAGTTTTGAGTTGCTATCCTAGTTGTTCTATTTCTCCTATCGTACTAGCAGACGGAAGACGAAGACGCAACAATCTTCATCTCCTTCTTTGCGTCTGCTTTAGTTCCTAGGTAAGAATACCACAAGGACCTCTTAGATCTAGACTTTTCTTTCATTGTCTATCTCGCCTAAGGTTTCTGTTTTGGTCGACTCTACGGTTGAAACAGTAGGTGGTGCTGCGTCTTTATGGTTCGGCTTTTGATGCCTCCGTTCAAGACTCACACTCCTTGGCGGACTGGAACTTAGTTGGAAAACTCAAAAGCTCTGGCTCGAGCTACGCTATGGCCCTTTGTGCAGCGGCATTGCGTGAGGGCCTTTGACGCGCCGCACCAGCTCTTCCTTCCCCACCCTCCGAAGTTACCCGTGAATCTCCCCTTCAGATCTTACCACCGAACTGACCTTCTGTGCTCTTCGAAACCTTTTCCGATTCGACGGAATGGTAGTTTTTTTTTCAATCTCGTTTAAGTAGGTGAGAAGTATCAGGCTTTCATCCGATTTGTTGTGGATTGAATGATGGATAAACCAGCAAGTAGGGTCTTGCCTAGGTTGAACATGCGCAACTAAAGGGCATAGCTATGTAAACGCAAGGTTTGCTCCAGCCTATGAAGGGAAATATGGTCCCAGACCTGTCTGACCTACCGTTAGCTTTGCTAAAGCAGTACTACCAGGGTAAGGACAGGTGGCATAGCGCAGCCCTCACCCATGTGAGTGACTGGACACCACATCTCGACCAGCTCGTCCCAACGGAGCGAAGAGGCCTCCTCAGCGCGAAATCCTGACATGAATACAAAGAATTTTTTGGGTATTTCAGAGGAGCCCAAAGGCGCTCTCTATGAAATCCTATGCTCATGTCTTTATCCTAAGGGCTATAGAACTCTCTCTGGCAAGCATTAAGCCGTCGAACTGCCGACTCTATAAGCTTCTACGTGCTATATTCTCTTCGCCTAACACATTCAACTACCTTTTCTTGCAACGAGTCCGACTGCTGCTCTAATACAGTTTGTTTAGAGTCTCTTTTTATGCGGCTCCCCTTCCTGGGAGTCTTCTCGTTGTTGGAACCTCTTTTTCTTTTTGAACTGCCCGAGCTAGATGACAAAGCTGAGCTAGAAGGTACCTTTTTGATGCTATCGAAGTACCTCGCAATCTTTTCTTCCGTTGCTGGGAAAGTCTTCCTCGGAATATAAGTCAAAGCCTTGAAGGAGTTGTCTCCCCAATCTGACTCTGGAATAAAAACCTTGGTTATTACATTGTGGCCTTGACGGCAGATAGATATTTTCTGAAGAGTGAGTGCTGGCCTTTTTTCATATTGAATCACAGCCATTTCCCTCTTTCTTGGGAAGAAAGAGAGGATAACACTCCAGGGAACAAGCTTAAGCACTGATGCAAGCTGTCCATCATTAGATTGTTCTTTTGGTTTTATAAGGGCCGGAGCCTTTGATAAGCAAGAAGCCAATGTTGTAATTCTTGAGGATGATTCTTTGAAGCAATAATTCCATAAGCAAATACATGAGACTCTTTTACTTTCAAGCTCCGAAGAAGACTGAAACTGACCCCACTTTCATTGACTAGTAAGTGATAGCTGTCAGGTTCGCAGAATGACCGATGAAACCAACGGAATCCACTCTCGTGACATGATCGAAGTTCGATCCACCACTTTGAGGAAAGAGATGAGACGGTCTACCCGTCTTTTTTACACATACGAGAAATCACTCACTGACGGACAAGAGGTGTCGACAACGTGAGCTTTACTGCCTGGCTTTCGGCCTTCTTAATCCAACTTCATTACTCTTTGAGACTACTGACTGCTTGTGCTTGGTTTAGGATATCCTCCTTTCTGAAAAGCTTTCTACTCAAGTGAGGAAAGCCTGATTTGGAATCCTTTTTCACAGCCTTTTTGCCCAAATGAGAGATCCATTCTCAGGGGAATCGTAGGCTTCAAATTGATTCGTCAACAGAGGGTGCCTTTCAAGGAAAAAGTCATGACACCGCATTTTCCCACTCTCTCATCTGTCTCATAGATGAGTAAGGCTGGCTAAAGCACCAAAACAAAGAGTTAGTAAGAGAGTGCCACCAGGATAAAGAGAAAAAGGATTCCAAAATTCTCGAGCAACACAGGAAATGGGCCTTTTGTCCTTTTTAACCATGCATACGTTTAGGTTTAGCTCAGCTTGGCCCTGCCTCCTTCTTTCCCAGACTTCTTGGAGCTAGACCAAAACTCGTCCGCATCTCCTGTCCAAGTGAGAATCTTTCTTCCTGCCTCTCCAGCTCCCATTTTAGCTTATCTTTCTTCTGTCATCGGGGATGGTAGGAAGAAAGATTCTCACTTGGAATGCAAAACATTCTTTTCGATCTTGTACGGGTACACTTAACACCAATCCAATCTCGACGAAATCAAATAGAAAAGTGTTATCGTCGATGACTTAAGCCTATTTCTTCGGAAAGAGGAGTTGCTTGCCTTACCACACCAACCACCTTAGCGCTGGAAGTTCTAGCAATGGGCAGCTAGGCAAATGAAGATTCAATAGCAAATTCATATTCATTAGATAAGATATTTTGTATCTCTTTTTAGTGAGGACAAGCAGATTGGGACGATCAGGTCGGTTGAGGGCAGCAGCACACCAATAGGTGGATTGCCATTCTTGTACTGTTTGGGTAAAGGGCAGGAGCGCTCTTTCCCTCTCACCAGTACTTACTATAAGGGGTGGGGCGGAAGCGGTTCAAACCAAATATCCAACTGCCGCTTTCCTTAATGGCTACCCGCTTTCGAGTGAACTGAACTCTTGGACTGGCTGAAAGGGAAAAGGGAAACTGTAAAAGGAATTTTCCACTCGTTTACGGGACCTGTGTCAAAGGAAAGGATTGTTGCACTCTCTTGCTTGAATGAATCGACATTTGTGGATGGTTGTTTCTTTGGGATTCTTTTATCTATATTTAGAACTACTGGATCAACTACTCCGGCTTTTAGCCTTTTGAACCAGTGGAACCCTAAAGTAACTCGCCCGTTCAAACTCTTCTGTCCATCCCATCTAAAGCCTTTCATCAGTGAATCCGGGGACAGCCGCTGCTTTATTTAAACAGCTAAGATAAGGTCTAAGACCGTCTCTTTTTTTCCACATCCTCATTCCTCCTTATTTCAGGATACTTTTTTCTTTTAAATGCTACGGAACCAGCTTTCCCAATCAATAAATTCAAATTAAGGGGGCGCTCCGGGGGTCAATTCCCTCGGTGCGATGGGGGAGTTTGTTCCTCTCCCTATGGCCCGGATCGTCTAAAATGAAGTACGATCAAGGTCACCTCTTAGGCGACCTGACCGGTTAAAGCGCTTCATTTAAATGCTTTAATATGGTTAGGTTTACCTAAAGTGAGTCTCTTGGTTTGAGATGCTCACTACTTAGTAACAGCTGAGTGCCCTACTAGACACTCCTTCGTGGGGTGGCTGTGGTCGAGTCCGATGTTCTGTTCTGTCACAGTGTGACTTATTTTATCGAGATCTCTGTGAATTTCTGGATCTCCTGATGAGGAATCGGTGGAGAGTCCAGCCCCAGCAATGTGGTTGTGATTCCCTATCGATCGCTTCCGAAAGGGGTGAAGGGCGACCTGAAAGGAAATTAGTTATGAGAACTTTATTTGATAAGTTACTTACTTTGACACCCATCCGGTGGCAGAGAGTATTGGAAGACTCTCGGGTGATGGTGACTATCTTGAAAAAGATGGTCCTCCTCACCCTGGACGGCTATACTAAGGAAGTTTGCATAGCAGGCTACCTTTTCTGCAAGAAAGTTCGACATCTGGTTAAGGGATCAGGACTTCTCTTCACCGCCTTGTATTTGAAGCAATGTAGTTCATCGCTCCAAACGTACTATGGCGGTTGTAAGAAATCTCCTGAGCTCTTGCCAGTGCCGATCTCTCTCACTAGGTCCGGGTGCCCTCGCATAATCCCGTCCTTTCATAGGAGGATGATTTATAAGAGGGATGAGAAAGCCGATCTGTTGGTTAAGTTATACTTGTCTTTCTTCACACTTAGTAAATTGATTAAGCTGTGTCCAAAGATAAGTAAGAAGACTTTTCAGTCTATAACCCAACCGGATCAAGTTGCGAGTTTTATTGGTATTATTAAGGAGAAAATACCTGATCTCGTCAACCGATACCTGCCCGGAGTCTCCACCATTCCCTTAAACCAAGGGATGAAGTGGGTTCCGACCTGGAAGTCATTACCAACATTCAAACAAATGAATGACCTGCTGAGACAGAACGCCAGAGAGCAAGGAATTGGTTTCCCTTTCAAGGGTAGTATCAAGTCTTGCTTTCCTGCCGTATTCTTTGAATTATCAGCTTATACTTTCCTCCTTGAGTTTATACACTCTCGGGGGGAGCAGTGGTCATCAGGTATTCTCTGGCCTGAGAGAACTAGGTTCGCATTGGACCGTCAGAATAAAATCTTCTCAGGATCTGATTTAGATCAGTTTGAGAAGACATGCGGTCCGCAGCTGCCTAGCTATCGAGACCTGAGGATACCTCCTATTACAGGAAGGCTGGGTTGTACTATTGAGGGAGGGGGTAAAAGGCGGATTTTCGCCATTGGGAACTATATCAATCAACGGTTGTTGAAGCCAGTCCATGACTGGTTGATGGATGTCTTGAGGGGGGTGCCCATGGATGGTACTTTCCAACAGACCGCTCCTCTTGATAGGTTGGCTGGCAAACAGGATTGTTATTCATTTGACCTAAAATCGGCTACCGATCGGTGGCCGATTTGATGGTTCTTTTAGATTATGCAATACCTGTTTGACCGGTCGTTTGCCTCCGCTGTTGTGAACTCGGCCCTCGCGTGCAACATTTTTGAAATACCATTTGTTGCCCGGAGGGCTGTCATTTCCTTCATCGCGGGGCAGCCTCTTGGCTACTATTCATCCTGGCCCCTTTTCGCACTCTCTCACCACTTGTTGGGGTGGTGGGGTATAATGATGGGAGGGGGGGTGGTGGGGTATGGGGGCTCACTTGGCCTCTTTCTCGTTGCAGCTAAAGGAAGATTCGTGAGAATGGCGTAGATAGAAGGACCGAGCGCCCCCGGACGTAGCTGAAAGGTGAACCGGGTAAACGTCGCGATCAGAATGAAAGGTAGTTCACTGGGTCTGTCTTTGGCCCGGAGGTGCTGGTTCGAGTCCAGCTCGCGACAAGGCCTTGGTCATATAATAGAATGTCTCGGCGCCTCTATTTTCTCGTTTTCGGATGACTGTCCCATTCCATTGCTGGTAAATACGGACTAGGATCCACTCTGGCAGCTGGACTTGTCTATTTATCTATACCGACTTTTTTCTGGTTGTTCAATTCTCCATCAATCCAGATCCCCAAAAAACCACTCATCCTGTCTGCACAACAAAACTCATTATCCCTTACCAAAACCACCTCCCGTCTACAATCAATCGTCGAAAAAGTCCCTTGGAATTAAGAAAACAGATACGGAGAAGAGAGAAAGGGATGAGATTGGGAACATGACTCGCTCTGGCAGATGTTTTAAGCCAGACAATCTGAAAACAGATAGAGATAATAAAAAAGACAAGGAGAAGAACGAAGCCCTACATCGCTGTCTGCCGGGGTATTTAGAATGTGGTATTGCTTCACGCGGTCTCAGTCTCAGTAGGTTGCTTGCTTCCTTGCTCCGATATGAGTTGAGAAGTCTCCGGGGAAGTCCCCTATAATATAAAGCGAGTCCCGTTCCGCTCTTCTCTCAATGTCAGTGCTTGGAGATCGGGTACAGCGAGATCACTTTTCAGCTTGTTAGTCTGCTATGCATGAAAGCAAGGAGGAGAGAAGCTCTCTTTCTTCCTCGGGAATCCGGTATGTGAGAAATTTTTATACAAGGTCTCACATGTAGAGATGCCCTACCCATAGAGGAAGGAGTTGGTAGCAGACAAGTCATTCAGCAATGAAACTTCCATGGCGTAGATTGACCTTTCACGAATCTAACTCTTCAAGCCAGATTCACGCGCGGAGGACTAAGTCGAAGTGAAAGTCGGCTAATTAATCTTTCCTTCAGAGCGCTGCCCCTTGTTTTGGTGAGTTCAGTTTTGTTGCTACCATAAGTGTCATCTAGTCGCACGTACCACCCGCCTTCCTTCCCCCAGCAGGCAAGAAGACTGGGAGGAAGACGATCAGGGTCTCACGTGTGGCAGCTGTTGGAAGAAACTCCGAATCCTCCATCGAAGTGAGTCCTGCTCCAAGGTCTTCGATACGCTTTGAGAGCAGTAAAAGCCTATCTCTAACTCTAAAAGGGCTTATGCACTCCACTTTCCACAAGGTGTAAAAGAAAGGACCAAGCTAGATTATCGAAAGGAGACAGCAAGCGGGCTGGGACCGAAGCTCGCTATGCCGCATTTTGGAATGCACGGGAAAGTTCAACATAGGTGAGAAAGTCTTGAAAAAGATTCTTTCCGGACGTGAGCCTCACCCAAGAGGGAAACTCCATTTTGTGCTCGCTCTCTTCTGTCATGCATCATGGCTGGGTGAGTTAGCCCATTGCGAATGAACCTCCGTGCTTCCAATCTGGTTATGCACTTTTTGGTCTGATTCGATAGGGCAGGGCTTTGGATGAGGCCCTTACTTAAAAGGGCGGAAGCCCCAACTGATCCACCATCTCCGTGGACGCTATGTTATCCGAACTCCCAGCATCAATGATCATCTTTGCACTGGCCAATTCCGACATAGATTCGGAATACATCCTTCCGTCTCCTCCTCCTTTCTGCTGACGTTGGCTCATGTTGCCGCACAATCTAACGACAGCGAAACTGTCTCCTCTCCTAAGCTTCAGAACCCCCGCTATGTTTCCGACTTGAACTTACCTTTAGAGCTTCCCGGGCTCTAGGCTCCACAACGTTCACTCTTCCATCTTCAGCTGGTCTATTCTGCACTCCCCCAGCAGCATTCGTGCGTCCGCACATTGGGATAGTAACGATCAAAATGCCCCACTCCTCCACATTCATAACAGTTACCGGATCTCCTCTGCGGAGCCTTTTCTTATCTCCTTTGCAGCAAGCTCTGCCGGCCTCGCGCTCCAAACTGATGGCGTCACGACGTTCTCCTTGACGCCGCCCCGGCGCTCTCCCCCTTTAAGAAGTTTGTAAAAAGGCTCACGTTTTTTGGCTTCCTATTCCTATAAAGCAAACAACCCCCCCTTGGTTGTGGCAACTTTCTACTCTTCCTGAGCTGTCTTGCCGTATCTAAAATGGCTTCGAGCATCTGGCTTCACCAACTGCTGCCTGCTCTCTCCTTCTTCGGCACTTCCCAGTCCACAACAGACCTGATCTTCTCTTGATCCATCTGAATCACACCCTTGCTGATCCAATGGCCGAGAAAGAGCATTTTCGTCTGAGCACCGTTTCGCGTACAGCTTCTTTTCCTGCTACACCCGGAACACTGTACTCAGGGTTCCAAACCTCTTCCTGACGGAAAGACCACTATTGAGGGAAATTCAGACTCACTCTTGGTATCGATTCTGAGAAGACTTTTGCCCCACTGGCAAAGGTTACTTTTGTAGGGCTCTGATTGCAGTTGCCACGGTGAGAAAGTAGCCTTCGTTCCAGTGAGATGTGGGGAATGCTTTTCTGAGTTGAAAACCACATTAGGAGGTTTACATGCCACCTTCGCCAGGGCGATCAGTTTCTTCACATCTAGTTAGTCGACTCAGGAAGGCGTTGTATGGACTAAAACGAGCAAACTCCGGCTCGAAAGCAAGATTGACAGCGGACTCGTAGCGTGGCCATAGACAGAAGATGTTGCAGAAAGGCTTCAACGACTACATTTTGACCAAACTTCGTCCCGGTTTTGAAATAAACCTTTAGGTTGAAAAAGGATTGGCGGATCACCTCTCAGAAAGGGAGGGACAGAGAAGCACCATCCATCCAACGGGCAGGGTAGAGTCTCAGACGGAGGCCCGCCATCCGCTAGCATTGTGGTTTGGAATCGATTCTTTATCAATGGCCCACCCTTTCTTTGAACCTTGTCGATGATCGAACTTAAAGATATAAACTGAGTGCCATTTGATGAGTAACTGAGAACAAGGGAGAGGGATATGAAAAGAATGAAGTAATGAAAGAGGAAGTCATTGCTAGTAGTAACGACTTGTCACGATCCATTGGTTCATATAGAATCCATGTCCTAGGTGTATCAAAAAACATTCTTTTCGCTAAGCGTATATAATAAAATAGAGTGAAAGGGTCCACCCCGAAACCAAGGGGGTACTAACTAACAGCTGAGTCCTCTCCGAACCGCAGGAGATAGTTGCCCATCATACGGCTCACCAACTTCACTTGCCTCTATGGGGGGCTCGCTCCGGGCAGGTTCGGATCACTTACAATACACGGCTCTACGAAGGAAGGGGCTGGTTGGTTAGGAACGTTTTCAATATGATTCTTTTCCCGTATTTGTTCGATGAGAAATGCTAGTCTGTTTTGTCCACTTTCTCCATCCCCCTCTATCAAAAAAATCAAAAAGGAAGGCGAGCTTGCTTCTTATTCCCGTGTTCGATCTCTTCCATCTCTGCTTCGCTCGTTGTCACCTATGTTGAAGAAAGGTTTGGAACCCTGTAGAGAATGAAGAGGGGCCAAGGATTTTCCTCTCAACAGTGCTTCTTGAGGCTCCACTCTCCCCCCTGAATAAGTAAGGCCCCGTTAGCCTGGGCGAAGATGGGGATAAGGAATAAGGATGGAAGCCCTCTTAGCTCTGCCAGGGACTGGACGGGGGTTAGCTCTGTAAATGTGTAGGTGTAGAGCCAAGTGTAGTGTGGTGTAGTAGTAGGCACTTCTAGGCCCCTTCCCGGCTACTGGATCACTCCAGTGCTTGGGGTACTACGGACCCTCTGCCATCCATTGCAGCAGAGCCGTTTCATGAGCGGGGGGGCTAAGCGCAGTTCTTTGAATCAAACGTTGAATGAAATCGATTCTTTTTTAGATATCAAAATGGAAATCGGATAGGATAGATGGATGGATCTATCTTTCTATTCATATATATTACTAAAAAAAATAGATTTCTATAGTTAAGTAGCGTAGCAAGAAGCCCCAAATCCTTGATTTGGCCAGGAAAGACTGCACTGCTTTGGGCCCAGGAAGCGAAGGGAATGAGCTCGGCTGCTTCTTCTCCACACTTATTTTTCTCCGTGCCCGTTCCGCATGCGCTTCGCGCGCCATTGGCGCTTTGCTCTCCTCTTATTCTTCATTGGACGGTTCGGATGGACTTCGCCGTTCTTTCCCAACTAAAATAGAAAAGGCTGTATCACATCGAGATGTCTATTCGTTTTCCGCCCCCAATGAGATGGATAATTTGTAACCCCCTATTTATACTTTTGGGCTCTTCATCTTTCTGAATCGAGGCCCGGCCCGGCTCGCGTCGTTCCAACAACCGGCGGGGAGCACCTCAGTATACGATCGCGCGCAGTAACTGGGAGTCCTATTACACCTAAGGCCAACTTCCATTCACCAAACCAAGGTTCATCTCGTGTAGTGATTGTGGACTCGTACAAGGATATTGAGTAGACGGTTGATGTATCAGACTCGATCCTATCTTTCGTAGCATGCATTCCCATCCGTGTCGCAACTGATTCGGTAAGCTACGTGTCCGGTGCACGGAGAACTGCCTTCGGTCCCCAAACTTACTTACTCGTGGCAACCTTCCGGCCGCCCAACGACCTATAACGCTAGTCACTACTCCCACTGGGGCTAGGAAGTAAGCCCCACAACCCAAAGCGGCGAAGAACAAATAGAATTTGCTACAAAAGCCGGCTAACGGGGGTATTCCTGCGTATGAGAACATAGTAATGGAGAAGGTAATAGCCGAAATAGGATTCGTTTTGGCTAGAGCGCCCAAATCCGCTATATATTTGACACGGGTTTGCCGTAATGCTAAAACTATAGCGAATGCATCTATCGTCATTAATGCATAAATAAAGATACCAATTAGTAGTGATTGAATTCCTTCTATGGTTCCACATGAGAAACCAGTACGAATATAACCTACATGTCCAATTGAACTATGAGCTAGAGGTCTTTTTACTTTCGTTTGGGCCATGGCGGCCAGTGCTCCTAAGATCATAGAAGCAATGCTGCAGAAAAAGAAGATTTGTTGCAATGTAGCTCCATAGGAACCATAAATAGAAACACGTGAAATATTAGCAGAAATAGAGATTTTAGGCGCAATAGAAAGGAATGCTGTAACCGGGGTGGGCGAACCCTCATAGATATCAGGTGCCCACATATATAGAGTCAAAAGAGATATGGAGTCCGAAGGGGAGGGGGGTTTTCTTCGGGGCTCGAGAGATGGAATAGATAGGGCCCCACAAGTTTTTAATTCGCCGCTGGGGAATTCACACGAAAGGGAACGAGGAATTCTCAACGAAAAAAGTGCTCTCTGAACCGAACGTGAAAGTAGTTTTCCATCAGACGGCTGTTCCCGTAACTCCACTCTCGACTTGGATTATATATCCAAAAAGGTCCGCTCTCGGCTATTCCACACGCTGCCTAGCAGAGGCGTGGTTATCTGAAGTGGATTCTCTATTTTCTAGTAGATGCCGAACCTGCTGCCCCATTGACTAAGAAGGGGGCGGGCGCAGCAGCTACATGGACCCCTTCCTTTCTGTTGTTGCCAGCGCTTTCCCGGGCCGAGTCGGAATTCTTTATTAGAAAATAAGGGCTGGCAAAGCCCGAAGGCTGCTATCCCAATAGGCCAGCGGGCGGAACGAGGAGAGAGCCCGGCAATCATACCACCGCGGTCGAAAAAGCGTGTTCCCTTCAGATAACACGCACCGTAGGCCATCCTCGGCCTTCTTCGTTTTCGATGAAAAACAAATAAAATCTCGATCTCCGAAAGCGTTTTCCTTCCCCCGCCGCATCTCCCTCCCTTCGTCGAGCCTTTCCTTTAATGGTTGGGAGAAGCATTCCCTTTTCTGAACTTGGCGGGCATTCTTTCCAGCCTTATTCAAATAAGGGGGTGGGTTTGGTTTGAACATAGGCTCAAACATGATTTGAAGGTCCTAGCTACGCCATGCGTTCAATACAAAATCTGGAAAGCAGCAGGGATGACAAAAAGAGGGCGCTTTCCTGTGTTGCACTAAAAAAAGAAAAAAGGACCTAAGAGAAGACGCTCTTCTCTTAGGTTTCTTCCTCCCGCGCCCGGCCCGCGTTAGAGGGGAAGATTAGCAAAGCGAGAAAAGACAGAGGGAGGGGGAGCAGCATCTTATTCTCTTCGCGAGAACTTCCGGATCGGAGAAGCATTCGGAACGGGCTCCGCGTTCATTTTGTTGGCAGAAACGATCCAATCCATTCGGGGCTTCGGGGAACCAAAAAACGAAGTCTTTCGACTTGATTCATAGATAGAATCAATGATAGATAGACAAAAGATAGATAAACGAGATATCTTTTTTTTCTCTAAAAAAAGAGGAATAGAATAGACATCCCCTTAGATGTCTATGTAATCCTTTCTCATCTCCCGATTCTTTTTTATATCGTTATATCCGCTCTCTCTAAAAAAAAATGGAGAGAGAAAGAGCAGATGGATCCTATCCCCTATATCGAACACTAAATCCTATCTATTGATAGAAAGATCTTCGTCAAATACCGGACTTTGCCTTTTTTTTTAGGAATTCCTCATATCCAAGGCAGCTTACCACAAGCACCCCCCCCCCCCATACGACTAGTTGGGGGGCTGTTCGCCTTTTGAATCAAACAAAGTAAGTAGTAGGGGCTTCATA